ACTTGGACAAATCTTGTTTGTCGATAGCCTCGGACCAATCAATCGAATATTGATTAATACGGAATCGATCGAACACTACTTGAAAACGCTTCTTCTGTTCAGAAACGAAATCTTCCAAATGTTCCTGGAAATTCTTGCTCCCATTGGACCATTTGTATCTATATGCATCAGGATCCCGATTCATGGATCTCTCGGTTCGAGAAATAAGAGGATCAAACCATTTCTTCTGACTCTTTTTCAAATTCGATAAATGTTGGTTGATCGTATATTTCATTACAGTTATATGATTCAGAGTATCATTTCCTATTTGATCCCTTTGAATTCCATATTCGAAGTTGCGATCGGATCTATTCATTAAAAAGAATCGATTCGATACATTTCTTATGTACCCGTAGGTGCTATATTGGATTTGAATCAGATTTCGGATCAATCTATATTGATTGACTGCCTCCATTATGTTGTTGCTAGCAAATACCGCTGTTTTTAGTTTTGGATCTTCCAAATCATTCCCGCAGTGGATCCAGACCGATTTTTTTCTGATCCTTCGATAAAAAGATTCATTCTCTTCATAAAAAAGAGGAGGTAGAACCAATAAAGATTTCTTTTTCGATTCATCTCTGGAGTTGAATACCTCATTCAAGAATTTTTTTTGATCCAACCCGTAGGAATCAATAGAAAAGGCAAATCCCCTATGATACACCAGATCCGGCTCGGTTATTGATAGAGTGAATAGATCTGCCATTTCTTGAAATCTCTCTTCTGATTCAAAATCGTGGTGTAACGTGTATCCCCCTTTGTTCCGGTCATGGAATAGATGAAATAAATCAAAAAATGGATTCTTGTTCAAGAATGAAATCTTATTGGAACTGTCCATATCCGATTCATCCTTCGGAACCATATCACATCCCGGATCTGATGAAATAGGATGAATTGAGACGGTTTTTTGTAAATACGTAATTATCTTGAATATATCAACCATTTCTTTATTTTCCGATCGCCTGGAAGGGACAAAAGAAACATCTTGTTTTTTCTTCCAAAATCTCTGATCTCTAGTGGACCTCTCAGTAGGATTCGAACCCAGATGAAGTTCTGACCATCTGTCAGAGAAAAAAGAACGAATTGATCTTGTAGGATTCCCAAGAAATTCTTCGATTTCTTCCGGAAGCAGATGATTATTCATCTGCTTCTCACGTTCCGTGAATAGCCGGGACATTGAGGAAGATCCAAAAAGGCATTTCGGGAATCGATCTGATTCTATCTCTGTTCGTTCCGTTTGAAGAAAGGAAGGATCCCAAAGAATCGATCTTTCTTTTAGTTGCTGAATCTCTGTTTGATCGATCAATGTGTGATATTCTGAATCCTCATTTCTAATGGAATCGAAATGATCTATGGATTGATCAGAAGATCCTTTCAATTGGCTAGAATCCGTTACTTGAACGAAAATAGATCTTGTGGAATCATATTGAATATTTGACAATACATTCCGTACCTTGCTAAAAAACCGATCCTTGTTTCCCAACCACACATTGTCTAACCAAATCAAATTCTCTCTCGATACGTTCCTCAAAAAATCCAATTCGTGCTGATTCTTCCCCCAACTAACGAAGAGATCTTGGCGGAATTGCCACATATGAAATTGAGCACAATTTTGCAAAGAAATACCCCACTTGTTTCTCGAGAAGAGATGGGAAACATGCTCAATATCATTTGATTGAATAGTTGCCTCAGCTCCTTGCTGTTTGAAGAAACCCTTCCCTTCAATTGGTCTTTTTTCACGAAAAGCAGACATGAGATAACAAATCAAGTCTTTCCCTAAGATTTCGAATAGCTGTCCCGAATTCAAGTTGATTATGTTTCGCTTCTTCCTCGGAGAAAGACGATCAAACAATTCCCAATCATGGTCCTTGCGGATCGAATCATCCATATAGGATAAAAAAGGAAACTCCAGATATTTGCTATCTTTCTCTTTGAATGAGATCTCAATTCCAGCTACGGTTTCATTAGATATCTTACAACTAAAATCCCTCTTTTTTCCGATCCGGTTCCTCCACCATCGCGAACTCCGCATGATACACTTTTTATTTATTGGGAGAACCCAAGTAATCTCTTGCGGATCCATGAAACAACTCTCAGAAATCTTTTTCCCTTTTGGAAGATACAGGAGCGAAACAATCAACCTATTGATATTGGAAGACCAAAAAGATTCTTCCAATGTCTCATTTCTGGGTCCAATGGAATTCATAGGTATAGGAAGAAGCCCCATCAAATAGAGATTTTTTCTTTCGACCATCTTTCGATTGTTAATACGAGATATAAGGACCGCTACTACAAGCAGTACTACACCTTTGATCGTGAAATATCGATTGCTTGTTGAACCCTGTGAATCACGTGAAAGTAGGATACTCCAAATTCGGGGGTCAAAGAGTTTCATAAAACGTTCTTGGTGGAAAAAAATGTGAGTGAAAGATCCCACTGAATCGAATTTGATCCATGAATCTAA